GGAAATGGTTGTCTAATGTATTTATAGCAATCCTTCGTGGATGAAACCAGAGGGAAAAATGCCATTGCCAAAAAGTGACAAGATAACATTTCCATTTATTCATAAAAAGAGACGTCCCTTTTGAAGCCAGAATGAGTTTTCTTTGATATCTAACATAATGCATGCAAGGTTCTTTGCCCAACCAAAGATTCGCCTGACAATCCGTAACCTTAAGAAAGAAGCTCCCCAGACATTCTATTTTTCCATAGAAATAGATTCGTTCAAGAAGAACTCCAGAAGATGTTGATTGTAAATAAGAAGATTGGTTTCGTAAAAAGACGAAAATGGATTCGTATTCACATACATAAGAATGATAGAAGAATAAAAAGAATCTTTGATTTCGTTTTAAACCAGCTTTCTTTGCAGTACTAAGACTACAATACTCGTTGAGAAAGAATCGTAAGAAATGCAAAGAAGGGGCGTCTTTTACCCAACAGCGAAGGGTTTGAACCAGGATTTCTACATGGACAGGGTAGGGGATTAGGATAGCTAACACAAAATTTAAATGTGAAAAATTGTCTTCTAAAAAGGGAAATATTGAATGAATTGATCGTAAATTCTGAGATTTGACTATCTTTTGCCTTTTCCCTTCTAGAGAAGATATGAATCGTCGAGAAAATGGAATTTCGACAATAAATGCAAACCCCTCTGCTATGATTTGAGAATACAAATGATTGTTGCGACCCAAAAAGGGATTTTTCTTTGAATCATTCGTAGAAATAAGAAAATGGTTCTGTTTATACATTCGAGTAATTAACCGTTTCACAATCAGTAAACTTGATTTATTCTCATAATCCAGATTTTCCGACAAACTGGATCGACTCAAACTACGATCATGGGCAAATGCATAAATATACTCCTGAAAAATAAGTGGATATAGAAAGTCCTGCTGCCGAGATCTCTCTAACTGTAAATCTCTTTGGATTTCCTCCATTTGAAATTCGATTTGAATCAAAGGTAGTTTAGGGGTTATCAAATGCTACATAGTACGATACAGTCAAAACAGGGTATTCTTTTCTCCTAAGAAAAAATACCTCGAACTTATCAACAGATTCTCTGCCCTTTCTTTTTTTCATTTCATTTAGTCTATGTTATAGGATAAAAAGATGGTTAGAAATCTTTTATTTTTTAAACCTAATCGATCTTTTGATTTCGGAAAAAACATTCGTTATCAATATACTGCTTCTTTTACACACACCTCCATTCCATAATGCAGAATGCCAATATGAATATTTAGGATTCATTAAAAAAAGATAGAATCCACTCGTGAGAGAAGAAGCTCTTCCCGTATCAGGTACTAATCTACTTTTAACGTCTAATTAGATCGGGAAATTATTCCAATTAAGAACAAAAGCTGGTTGCTTTTTCTTTCTAATAAAAAATTGAATTGAAGCTCTGGGGCCATATCCATTTATTCATTCGACCCAACTTTCTTTTGTTCCGTTCCAAGAATTTCAACAGGGTTTTCTACCGATCCTATAAGAATTAAATACGCTCGGAACTTTCCATTGATACGACATGCTATTTTTTCCATTCATTCCCTTTCAGGATCAGTCGTGGTCTTCCAAACTTTTCCAATGGTATGGACGAATTCCTCGCTTCATCTATATGTGTAAAAGATTCTAGCCGCACTTAAAAGCCGAGTACTCTACCGTTGAGTTAGCAACCCAAAGAAAATCGAAATGAAAAAAACACCATTGGAATTTGGTAAAAAAACCTACGGGGCGGAAATAAATGGACCCATCAAGATGAATTATATTTGTTCGATACACTGTTGTCAATATAAAATAAATGTTGAAAAAATAATAGACTGGAAAAATCAATTCCATTTCATTTGAAATAAAACGAATCTCACAATCCAATAATATTCAACTTCTATTAGCACTACCTATCTAATCTACATATAGATAGATACAAGAAAAAATCTAAATGGAAGAAAAAAATATCGTTGCATAATAGACGGATTTCATCAATCTAAGTGGAATAAACAAAGTGGATTGCTTTGCGGTTAGTCGAGTTCTAATGAAAATTAAAACCGCACAATTTAAGGAAATGCCCCGCTTTTTTTCGTATAAAGTTTTTTCGTTCTAGACCGTCAGATTCGATGGAAGCAATGATAAAAAGATACGAATATAAGAGAAAAAGGGGGGGTCAAAAAAAACAAGTATAGACAAATTTTATAAAATTCTATACAAGCTGCTACCCCCCTTGGTATTTCTTTAATTTACTTTCGTTTGATTAGACGAAAGTTCCTTAAAAACTTCCGCTTTCTTTAAAAGATTATGAACAGTTACTGTGGGTTGAGCCCCTATTTCGAGGAAATATAGAATAGCAGGAACATTTAAATAAGTTTGGTTCTTTATTGGATCGTAAAACCCCAGCCTTCTAAGGTCTTTTCCTTCTCTTCGAGATCGAACATCAATTGCAACGATTCGATAGACGGCTCATTGGGATAGATATAGATGAACAGGACCCCCCCTAGAACCGTATAAGAAGTTTTCTCTTCGTACGGCTCGAGAAAAAATGATTTAATTCAAAGTTTTGTCTATGTATGCAATTCGAATAGTCTAATAAATTAAATGACAAAAGAGCCTATAACATAGACTATACTATGATTTCAGTCTTTTTTTTTTCAGGAAGAAAAAAAAAAGAAACCATTCGTACTCATAACTCAAGTTAGATAATTTTCAAAGAAAATCTTTAGCCAATTTCATTTATTGAGCGGTCTTTACCCCGCTTTCTTTGTCTCGTTTAAAATTCGATTTAGATTCTTGAGTGTGATCCAATTCTTGAGACTAGCAAGACAATTCAAACGGCATTTCCTTGTTTTTGGATCCTTTTTTTTTTATTTTAAATCATTGGGTTTAGACATGACTTCGGTGCTTCTTTTCTTAATGCTTTCAAAATGGCAGCAACATACCCCTTGTTGATTAAAGAATCGTACGGACAGTTGATTCCCCGTGATACACTTTGAATCCAACAAGTTTTCTTTTTTTTAATTGCAAACTTGTTTGAATCGGATCCTTATAATTTGTATATATGGAAGAAGATATATTTACGAAGTTGTTCTAATTGATTGGCATTAACCCTAGATTCTTGACCCCGAAAAAGAAATGAATCCTTTTCTACCCGAGCTCCATCGTGAACTATTAACAACCCCCAGGAAGGGTTCTAATGTAACAAACAATGTCGAGACAAGAGCACCTTCATCATTCATTACTAGATAAATCTAAATTGAAAATGGTGGATGTCAAAATCCACAAAGGATCATGTCCTTCAAGTCGCACGTTGCTTTCTACCACATCGTTTCAAACGAAGTTTTACCATAACATTCCTCTAAGTTGGAACCGGTATGGAATTGATTCAATCGTGGAATCATGAATAGTCATTGGTTCGGTTGTACATAGCCGTCGTAATCTAGATCTTAGATTATCTATGTATTATGTATGTGTAACTTCTATATATGAGATATGTGTAATATGGGTAAAGTATTTTTTTGAAAAAGTCTTAGCATGACAGCAGCTTTAACATAAAAAAATAGAATAGAAAGGAGTAGAAATCTAGAATCTAGAAACAAATAACGTTTTGAATCTTAATTTTCAAGTGATTGATATTGATATAGGATAGATTCCACCATTTCTACTTTTTGAATCCCAGAAATTCCATTCTTATCTTATGATTGAACTAGAACGATACGTACCATATAACCATAACCCCATAGATAAGCTAAACATTCTTCATTTGAAATGGATTTGGATTAACCTATTATTTCAATAATTGAATCTTTTCCTAAAGTGAAAAAAAAAATATAAAGGGTAGGATAAACCACCCCCGCCTCAATCATTTCATCGATTTCCAATTCTGCATTCGAACTAAACACGAAATACAAAAAAATGGATATGCTCTGGGACGGAAGGATTCGAACCTCCGAATAGCGGGACCAAAACCCGTTGCCTTACCACTTGGCCACGCCCCATTTGAATTGGAAATTCACACTAAAAAACAATAGTCTTGTTATTGATTTTTTGTCAACTCCAGCCCAAAGATCTATATATCTATAAAATAGACTGGTATTAGGATTTTGATACATATTATTTTATTCTAAATTCTAGATAGTATATATACCATTTAATTTATTGATCATTACATAGAATTCAATTAAGATATTGTATGAAAGTATGATTTCTTCTATTCTCCTTTGAGAATTGGAGGATTTTGGATTGAGTGGGTTTCAAGAAAAAGAAGGATTTTTTGTATACCTTATAGACTTTCTTCTTTTTCCGTATCTCAAAAACTTAATCAAATTGCAATTATCTCCAAGAACAAAATGTCTGCTATGCTTAATACCGTAAGTTTGATCTGTATTAATTCTGCCCTTTCTTCGAGTCATTTTTTCTTCTTCGGCAAATTGCCTGAAGCCTATGCTTTTTTGAATCCAATCGTAGATATTATGCCAGTCATCCCCTTGTTTTTTTTTCTCTTAGCTTTTGTTTGGCAAGCTGCTGTAAGTTTTCGATGAGATCTTTACTAAGAATATCCTAGAAAATCAATGGATGATTTTTCGCGAAAAATTTCTAACAATTGCAAAAATCATATAGTCTGAACCCTAGATTCGGACACTAAAATTCTTGGATAGTCGCCAAAACTCTGGTTTACCCGTATTTCCTCATTTAAAATCCTGTATTCATTCCAGGGAATGACCCTAACCACATTAGGGTCTCCCACAACATCTAATTGGAATATGAAAGTATTTTTTTAATCCGATTTATTGGTTTCAAAATAGGATATGTGGTAGAAAAATCGAAGATCTATTCTCTTTTTTTTTTTCAAAAAAACCTCTTGGAGATTGTGCAATGCTTACTCTGAAACTCTTTGTTTATACCGTAGTGATCTTTTTTGTCTCTCTCTTTATTTTTGGATTCCTATCTAATGATCCGGGACGAAATCCGGGACGTGAAGAA